AAACATGAAATGGATAATAAACCCTCTATATGTTTTGAAAACACACAGTCTGAATAACTTAACTTCATAAATAACCCTTAGAAGAAAGTCAAAATAAATTGACAAAAAATTATTAGCAGTAACTTTATTATTTTCTTCTTAATACACTAACCTAAAACCTCCAACGAACATAGCCCAAAAATACCTTCCCCAACAAAACCAATTGTTAAAATAAATAAAAAAAAATAATAATAACCAAAATTTAAAAACAAAACTCCCTGCTCGGGCATATTTAACAAAAGAGATATTTCCAAATCAAATATAACAAAATACACTAATAATGAAAAATAACTAAAACTAAAATAATTTAAACTTAACGAATTTGAACAAAATCCACATTCGTAAGGGCTAGCCCAACTAATACTCAAACCGTCACTCTTTTTAAAGATGCTAGATACAAAAAAACCAATTACTAATATTAATAAACAAAATATTAAAATACCGTAAATTAATGAAACCATATAAACTTATAGTGCTATAAACACATTACTGCGGTAAGAACACAGCCCTTAAATTTAGATATATAAGTAAATACAATTTACCAACGAAATATAATTTACAATCTACTATATCAAAGTAGCCTGCTTAGCAGCCCTATTGGCCAAACTTCTTTTACAAAGACCAAAGATCCCCAAAATCTTCATTCTTAATTAAACTAAAGTTAGAAACCTCTAACAAGCGATTATGGGGCATAAACCCTTCTTGAAGTTAACAGCATCATGATTTATAATAATCTACATAAACTAAACAACCACCAAAAAAAATTTAAATAACAATAGAGGTAAACAAACCACCCAAAAAAATTTAACAAAATAGTCATACCGAATCCGAGGCAAAGTTGCTCGAGCCCACATAAAAAAAAATAAATGAAAAAACAATACAATAAATCCTAAAAAGCCTCTTCCTACCATTATAACAGAACCTAATCATGAAAAAATAAATATTACAATATATTCACAAGCAAATAGACAAGTAAAAAAAATACCACTGTACTCAACTTTAAACCCGCTAACTAATTCTCTCTCAGATTCAGAATAATCAAATGGAGTACGTTTTGTCTCGCACAAAATACAAATCAAATACAAAATATAAACTAATGGTAGCATAAAACATAAAAATAACCTATTCTCCCCATACACATTTAAAGAATACCTATTATACCTTAAACCGCATAAAATAACTATACACATAAAACACGCTTCAAAACTAACTGAGCCAAAGGCAGAACGCATTGATCCCATAAATGAATACTTACTGTAACTCCCTCAACCAACATATAACAAACTATACCTTGCAAAACTAGTAATAACTAAAAACCACAAAAAAGAAAATTTATTATATCTAAAACTAAAATACCTGCCATATATTAAACAATAAAAAATCACTAACAACACTAATAAGTACACACCAATTATAGCGCTATAACTACGGCTCTGAAACCCATAATGCTTAAACTTAAAAACTAACTTCATTAAATCTGCAAAACTTTGTAGTAAACCCATGAATCCTACCTTATTAGGACCCTTACGAAACTGAGAATAACCCAAAATCTTACGCTCACCTAATATAAAAAAAGCAATAATCAATAGACTAAACAATAAACCGAGTATCCCCGAAATAAAACCAAACAGCATAAAAGCAATTTAACATAAAGTTACCAACGGTTAGACAAACCAACATTCTCAATAAACTAAAATTGCCGCTCCCTAAAAGCAACAAAAGGAAAATATCCACCTTAGAGACGCAAACCCTACATTCTTAATAAACTATTTTATTTAGTAAAGCTCAACACTGAGTTCTCTTACGTGTAAAATAAGAATTTTTATTAAACTACATTACATCTGTAAATCTACCCAATTCATCTTTTATAAGTACCACTAAATAAGTAACCACTTGCTAACTTATACAAAAAAAATTGCTCAGAGAATCTATATATTCTCCAAACAACTAATAAATAAAAAGAAGTATAAAATAAAGCTAAACAAACACTCAACTTATAAAATAAAGGCAAAGACAACGGTGTTACCAATAATAAAAAACAATACAATCAAAAAATACCACTAAACCTACTAGAATTTCTCATATAATTTAGCAAAATAATACAAAAAACAGCTCAAAAAGTATAATAGATATAAATAAATACACACAATATTCTATCAGAACAAAATCTAGCAATCAATAAAGTAGAAACAGAACTTAAAGAAATATGGCACCACAAATACTCTCATGATAAAGTAAATCACCATAATAAACAACTACAAGCAAGTATAGTAATAAAACAGTCAAACATAATTAAATTTCAATCCACTCTCTGAAAAATATAACAAAAAAATAAAATTGAAAACTTTATAATAACACTTAAAAAAAAAATAAATGCTCAATTTCTACATCTAAACACACGATAGACTCAAAACATAAAAGGAAACAACCCAAACTTAACAATAAATCTAAAATATATAAAGTAATATAAACTAACAAACAAAATACCAGAAACCATCAATACAGAGGATAGCCCAGACATTATAATATAAGTTAATAAAGAACCATAAAATCCATAAATTTTATCGTACCCCCAACAAAAAAAAGCAGGAACAATTGCTAATCCAGACAACTCCAAAAACACCCAAAATCCAATCAATTTATCTACCACAAAACACGCTAATATAAAAAAGAGCGAAAAAAAAAGGGAAAAAGAGAATAAATTCAAGAATGAACGGCTGCTGCTCATCATAACTAATGATTAATCGAGAAAGATAGTATCCTTGTCACTATATACCAATGAACTACAGCAACAAATAACTCATAAAAAAACAAAACTGCTACTACAATCAATCAAAAATAATTAGTAAAACATAAGTTACATAGAGCCACCGTCCCAAAACAACCCAAACTTATATTAATAAAAGGACGAAGGATTAAAACTATTGGGCGAATAATATATCTTATCGTTTCGGCCAAGCACACCAAGGGGCAAATATAGATAGGTGTTCCTACAGGGATAAATCTACTAAAAAACTCATTATAATTTTCACATAGTCGAGTAAAAAACAAAGATAAAAAAGCACTAAAAACCACACACACTAAAAATACACTAAAAATAAAAGGACTATAACAGTAAGGAAAACGATAAGATAAAAATAATAACAATACCGAGGATAATAATAGGCAGTAATACCCAGAAAAAACTTTTATTAAAAATTTATATAGCAATGAGACTATCGTACTAAAATTATTAAAAACATTAAGCATCATTCGGCTAGACAAAAAATGTATTAATGGGACATGAACCCACCAGTTTAATCTTAACTTACCAGCCTCTCTAATAAAATTACCTTTAGTGCTTCAAACTAATGCTCTCTAGTTAAGCTAAGAGAAATTTAACGAGCAACTAACTTCCTTTACAACCAAAATGTAAAATGCCACAAACACTGCATTAAACTACAATAAAAAAAAGCCTAAATAACATCATAGGCATAAAACTATTAAAAAATTTAAGTAAGAGTACCTATCATTTTTTAATCTCTCACTCCATTCTCTACGTATCAATACATGACCACATAAAATAAGAGGAACTAAACCACCAAAAAATAGATAAAAACATCAAAATAAAATGTATAAATAATAACCTACTGAAAACTTTATTAGTGAAACTTCACAAAAAAACTGTATTGTTGTAGGAAAAGAGCATAAACTTAACAATCTTAAAATAGTAACTATCATAATAATCTTAGACCCTATAGATGACTTTAATAAAACTCATCTACGTCTATTAGACAACTCATATAGGTATCATAACAACCCAAATACTAAGCCAGCACTAATACCATGTCCTAAGCAATAAAGAAAAGAAAATTTTATAGTTGACCAATCACTCACAAAAAATGATAAAAACGGAACAACTATATGAGACAAACTTAAAAAAGCTAATCATCGCTTACCATCTAACTCATTAGCCGCAGTAATAAAGAAGAAAATAGATATAATACAACAAAAAAATAAATAAACAACTAAATAATTTTTAAACAAAAAGTAACAACAACGATACACTCCTAAAATCCCTAACTTCATAATATATCCTCTTAAAAATATAGATACTATTCTTGTGGCCTCAGCATGAACAATAGGCAATCATGTGTGAAAAGGAGCTAAAGGAACCTTAGTAAAAAATATAAACATAAGAATAATAAATAATCATAAACTAGCATTACACTGGCTTCACTCGCTAAAAAATAACGATTCTTTAACGGCCCTTAAATAAATAATTATCAATAGTAAAGGAAGACTTGTGACTAGAATATAACACACAAAATATCAACCTGCTAAAAATCGCTCAGAATAGGGAGAATAACAAAAAATTAAGTATAATAAAGGAAGCATAGAAAGTTCATAAAAGCATCAAAATAAGATAGAATGATTTATACAAAAAGCAATAACACTAAATACTAATCTTAAAATTAAAAAGTAAATAGTAGCAAACTCCAAGTACCTACTAAAAAATAACAATCTATAAGCCCCAAGTATTATTACTAGCCTAATCAAGTAAAATGAAAGAGAATCAAAAATAAAATAATTTTTTGACAGTAAAACGCCATATGACTCATTCCCCATTGTACATTTGTAACAAAGCAAAAAAAAGCTAAAAACACAAGTTCTTAAAAAGAAACTAAATCTATAATATTGGATGACTCTCATACACGCGTTAAAACAACTAACCCTAATATAACTTCTATGGTTGAAACAACCATCAAAATAATAAATATAATGTGCCTATCGGCTCCTCTTAAAAGTAAACAAAATAACAATAACAAAACTTTAAATTTCTCTAATATTATTAAACAATTCAAAAATCGACTTAAACACAAAAAAAAACTAACTAGAATAATCATAAACATTCTTAAAAATAAACTAACCATTAACTAACGATACACAACAGAATACCCCCAAAGTAACTTAAACAAAAATGTTAAAGTTACTAATAATAATCTTAAAATTTGACAAATCACTAAGTAAGGGTATTCTGGGTGACACCCACCTAAGTAAATTAACGACACAAATGCTCTAACTATAGATCAAAATATAAACTGACGACTCACAAAATAGGCTCTAGATTTTTTATTAGTAGGTATCCATAAAAAGAATAAAAATGAAACAATAACACATAAACCACCTATCTTAGACTCTATACAACGTAGAATAGCATAAAACATCAAAAAATACCACTCTGGCTTTATTGACATTGGTGTTTTCATAGGATCAGCTTGTAAATATGCTTCAATATCTACTAAAATATCAGGCCTAAAAAATAGAATAAACATTAAAACGCCACAAAACCCCAAAAACCTCATTAAATCCTTAGCACTAAAGTACGAATGAAAGTATACTAAATCAGTAAACGAAGAATAACTAAATAAAGGATTATTACTTCCCACCTTATGCAAATAAAATAAATGCAAGACCATTAACCCTAAAATAATAAACCCCAAACAAACATGAACAGAAAAAACACGAATTAAAGTATCTCCTCTTACAGAAAACCCTCCTACTATATACTTATAAATAGTAGGACCAACTACAGGTAAACTATCAACTATAGAAGTAAGTACAGTAGCAGCTCAATAAGACATCTGGTGTCAAGGTAATATATAGCCAGTAAAAGCCTCTCCCATCATTAATAAGTATAAAATAAAACCAACATTTCAAACACCCTTCTTTACATAACTAGAATAATATAATGCTCGACCCATGTGTATAAAAAATAAAAAAAATAATATATTAACCCCTCACATATGTCAATAACGTAAACATCAAGTAAAAAAAGAATCATTAGAAAATTTCATAACTACACTAAACCTTACGGCACAATCACTAACATACAAGAAAGATAGAATAACACCAGTTAATATCTGTAAAATCATAAAAAATGATATCATAAAACCACTACATCAATAATAATTCAATGAGTATTTAGTAGGTAAATCAATTAAATTTCGACGAATAATACTAATCATAAGTTTACTGATACAATATAGTATTCAACAAATCCACAATTTGTTAGTTTAAATTATAACCTATCAATAATAACAAACATAAACAAGAGTATAAACAAATAGCCAGACATAATCTACAAAATGTCAATATCAAGTTAATAAAGTACAACGATAATAACCAAACTTGCTATAACCGACTAGTAAAATAGTACTTAACCCTATTAATCCTAAAAGAACATGACTAAAATGTAAACCTACTGTACAAAAACTACTTGCATGAAACCTTCTATCAAATATATTAACCATTACCTCCTCCATCTCAACAAACTGTAAGCAAACAAACAAACCACCCAAAACTATAGTAAATAATAATAAAACAGAACTTAACTGTCAACCAAACAAATGATGAAAACCCGTCACAGTGACTCTTGACCCTAATAATAAAAAACAACCTATGAACGGTAACTCTAATGGACTAGATAAATTAACATATGATCAATGATCAAAGTACAAACAACTAAATAAAAGACTACCAAAAACAATAACCTCTCTAATAATAAACAATCAAAATGCCGACTCAAAATGTGAGTACACATACGAACTATCTCAAAGGTATATTAACAACAAAATTATTAAACAAACTAATACAAACTTAAATAATATCATATTTCACAAAAAAACACTAACTAATACTCTTCCTAATAAAAAAGATCTAAAAATAGGTAACACAGACATAATAAATATTACTCAAAAACTGACCTCTATCAAAAAAATAGATTAATAATACTGTGTTAGGTTAATATAATTTACTTAACCTAACACACATATTAATATAATTTACTTAACCTAACACACATATTAATATAATTTACTTAACCTAACACACATATTAATATAATTTACTTAACCTAACACACATATTAATATAATTTACTTAACCTAACACACATATTAATATAATTTACTTAACCTAACACACATATTAATATAATATAGATAACATTTTATTAAAAGTCTTAAAATCAACAAAAAACTCTTCTAATACATAAATAATTACTTCTTCTTCATCAGAAGATTTAAGATATGAATGGAGTACTATTAGTAGTCCAATAGTAATAGCAACTATAAAAGTTGCCATTAATAGCTTAAAGAATATATTATTAAAATTTAAACTTGTCATCTTGTGTATTGTCTAGCCTTATCTAGGTTTTTACTTTGGAAAAGTAAGGTAATAACTATACTAACAATACACACTATAATTAAATTAAAAACCAACTAATGGAAGTTAGTATAACTAAAAGAAAAAGAATATTTAATAAATTATTACTAAACGTGTGTATTGATCTGGAGCCTATATATTTACATAAAGATAAACAAAATTTATCCCAACGGTAAATAAAAATTCTTGAAAAGTTTACTACACGACTGTTAAGCACATAAAATAACTCAACTATATTATCACACCCGAATAATCTACTTCTTCAGCATGACAGCATAACCCTTTTATATAAAAAGTATGCTGTAAAAAGAGATAATAACTGAAAAATAATTAATCAAGCTCTACTAAAACTTTTCAATCTAGTTTTTTCGTCTAAATTTAAGGTGATTAAATAATTTACGACAAGTCAAAAAATAACCATTAAACTAGAGTTAAAAAAGTATAATACGCCAAAAGATATTCTGCTCTTTACTTTTATTAAAACGCTACATAACCGAAAAGAGTAAAAATAAGATAGAAAAACACAGAATAGTATAACTGTATATAATAAGATTCTTTCAACTTTCATAAATTTAATTAAAAGAAAATGCTTACTAAAAAACACACCTATAAAAGGAGCTCCAGACAACCCTAAAATAACACAAAACAAACCAAACACCCTCCAATTGCCATACAGATAAGGGCTAAACACACAGTTACTAGCTTGAGAGCCACTCCTACCCCTCATCACGTCACCTACAAGCATAAACAACATACACTTAGATACACCATGGCTGATGAGCTGTAATATTGATAAAACATAGTCCCCAAAAATTAAGTAAAATACACATCAAGCAATTTTATTACAAGTAGATAATGCTACAATCTTCTTCAAATCAATAAAATAAAAACAGCACAAACCAGTAATTATTATAGTAGAAATTAATAAAAGCCTAAAAATAAATATTTTACTCCTGTATAGTAAGTAATCGTAGCGCATAAAAAACCAAACACCTGCTGCAACTAATGTTGAGGAATGAACTAATGATCTTACTGGTGTTGGAGCACGCATAGCCTCCAAAAGCCAACTTATAAATGGAAATCTGGCGCTCTTAGTAAATATAATAAGAAAAAATAATATTGTAGCTGGTATAATACTATTATAAACATAGCATCTTAGTGCAATTAAAACAAACAAACAAACATCCCCAAACCGTGATGATACTAAAGTTATAATGGATGATCGTAACCTAAGATATCTATCATAAAATAAAATCAGAAAAAATCTAACAACACCAAGATACTCCCACAAAATCAACGTAGACAAATAGTCGCCTGTCATAACTAAACTAGCCATTACTCCTACAAATAAACATATTATCTTTTTTAACTCAACCCCCTCAACACTACCATCAAAGTAATGATGAGTATAAAAATAAACATAAGAAAAGCATATTAATAACATTAATAAAACTAAAAGCGTATAAATATTTAAATCTAAGTTTAGATCTCAAAAGCACCTATTAAACCCCAAAAAAAATATTGATACTACATAATTAAAAACCCAAAAAGTTATTAAACATGCAAAAACCACAGCGCATCAAATTATTAAAAGATTAAACATAACAAACATAAAAAGTATCTAGCATACTTATGCTTATTCTATGGCCGTAACATAGATTATAAAATACTAATAGCTAGGAGGGACCTCCATAATTAATGCTTAAAACTAACTCATACAATTCTGACATAGCTATACAATAAGAGAGCAAACCACTATAAACTAGACCTAAACTAACCCCATAAACTTCTGGCACTCTTATCAATATAAACTAACTCTAAAACTTGTATTGTTAATAAAAACAATTAATTAGATTTCAAATCAAATTTTTTTTACAAGTTTTGTGTGTCGACGGTTTAATCAGCTAAGTTTACTGATTTTTTTAAGACGGTTTAATCAGCTAAGTTTACTGATTTTTTGTAATTTCGACTTACTACTATAAGATGAAATTACAAAAAATCAGTAAACTTAGCTGATTAAACCGTCGACTAAATCGAGCCATCTACACACATTTTATGTGTTATTATAATATAGTAATATTAATTTTTAACACCACCTGATTAACTTTCGTTTTAAAAAGGGCTACAACCTATTGCATTAATATATGCTAAACCAGAAATTTAACGATAGAATTTTATCTTCACACTCATTACTATTCTTAATACTAAAAACCCAAATAACAAAGTCATACACATAACTACATAAAAAATTCCTTCTCTACAAGTACATAAATACCTACTAAACTCATAATCTAAGCTCAAAAATCTGGCCAAAACACCACTAACCATAATAACAAATAAAATCAATAATGATATTCTAAGACTGCTTTTAACCTTACTTATATTAGGCCTAAAAACTGATACAAAAATAAATAATATATACACACCCCCTATGTAAACTAAACACAATAGTAAAGAATACCATCTGAACCCAAAAAAAGAATAACATATGCCACCGCACACTAAAGAATTTAAAACCAAAAACCCACAATAATAAACAGGATGGCTTAAAAAACAAAAACATATCAAACCTATAAAATAACAAAAAAATAGCATAAATTTAACTAACATAAATTTTGTCTAGTCTAAGCCCAACTATCTCTAGCACGAAAAGCTAATATAATTATTATACTAAGACAAACCTATACATCCAATCCTACTACTTCAATTACTATTGGCATTACACTATGATTAACACCGCAAAGCTCTGCACAATATCCTATAAATCTTCCATGCATCTGGGGACAAAAAAACAAATTTTTTAATCGACCTGGGATAGCATCCATCTTAATATTTAATGATGGCACATGAAACGAATGAATGACATCTGCAGATGTCACAACCAATCGGTAAGGAACACCATAAACTAACCGCAAAGGCTTGTCAACAATAAATTTATCTTCAGTAGGATAAGAATCGTATGAACCATTACTATCCTCATACCTCCAATACCATTGATGACCAACTATCTTAATAGTTTGCCTGGATAAGCAGTCTAAATTTCTTGTAATAAAATTTACATTTAATGCGCATAAAACCAAAACTATAAAAGTAGGCAATATCGTTCATAGTAGCTCTATAAATTGATTCTCCGACTCAAAACTAGAGCTTCCCCCACTCTTTAAATTTCAAAATAACATCAAATAAACAAAGCATACTATAAAAACACATACCGCAAAAATATAACATACTATGTCATAATATAATAAAGATAATTTCATTTTAACTTATTAAGTAATTAACTTCAAATTCATTTAAAGTTACCTTGTTACGACTTGCCTCAATGTCTATCGAGGATGACGGGCGGTGTGTACCCAGGCTAAACCAAATTCACATAAACAAATTAATTTTATATTACTATTAAGTCCTAAATATAAACCATTTCAGGTACTTTTTTATTAATGTAACGCATAAAAACTTAAGTATGCAGCACATAGACTTGGCTTAAATAATAATTATACACAAATTCAAACTATTAAAGTAATAATATACAACCAGATATACACCAACATAACATAAGTAAAATAATAGGCGGACCATCCTTTACTTTACACCTTCCCCTAAACGGAGTAGCCTGCTGCCAAACTATTTTAGTTATAAAACTAAGATTTATTAAACTAATAACTAATGGGGTATCTAATCCCTGTCGTTAATATTAGCTTACCAATAAATGAGTATAAAATATAATTCGCTAAAAATTTTCACCTAACCTAACGTATAAATAATCATTTAATACCTAAACAAAAGCAAAGAAAACAGATTAACCGCGGATGCTGGCACTGTGTCCTATCCCCTTAAACTATTAATTTTCTTAAAAAACATTCATTCTAATAAAAAATAAACTGCTAATCACCAATAGCCAATTCTATGCTATTAAACTAATAAAAATTTTTTATGCAGTTAAAATTAAAACACTTTCTATTGCCATAGTTAAACAACCATTAAAGTATGGAGTAAACACTCTCAACAGTCTTTGCAAAACTGTGGCGATAACGCTACATACTCTTAATAAAAAAGTTTATGGTCCTTTCGTACTAATAAACCTCTACAATAGATAAGAACCGACCTGGCTCACGCCGGTCTTAACTCAACTCATGGAGGTTTCAAAGGTCGAACAGACCATTAATATAAACAATTGCGCCTATATAAAACCTAAGTCAACATCGAGGTAGCAAACAATTAATTCGATAAGATCTCTCATTAATTATTACACTGTTATCCCCAGGGTAACTTACTCAATAAACTATGAGGGTCCAAATATTGATAAAACATTAACATTTGCCCCAAACAAAAATAAAAGATCCTGGGGTCTTTCCGTCTAATTAATAACTGAGGATTCTGTGCCCTCAAAATCAATTTCAAATAAATAAATAATATTTATTGTTACCTCGTCAAACCATTCAAACAAGCCTTCAATTATAAGGCAATTAATTATGCTACCTTCGCACAGTCAAGTTACTGCGGCCATTTACAACTAGCATAGAGCAGGTTCTACCAAATAAGTTTCAATTTGGAAATGTTTTTAATAAACAGACGGGCAAAACTTGAGAAATAATATTCATATTTATATTACTTATTTAATGATAATAAAATCTAACAATTAAATTTACTGACTATAGACTAAACATTAATATAATTATATAAATTTTTAAAAAACTTATGATAATAGAGTAACTCTAACTCATTTATAATTAAATATTATAAAATGTGTAAAAATACATTAAACCTCTTAGCTTAACGTCTAATAATAAAAAAAATCAGTAAAACAGATATAAAATCCAACGACTAACTTATCACTACTAATATAAAATTTTAAAAATTAACTTAACGTAAATTTGCTCAAAGCAACTTTATAAAAGATCTGAATTTTTCGGTTTATAATAATATATTAATAAATCCATTAAGCATGATGCAAAAGGCAATTAAACCTAAAACTTCATAAAAATGTTTAATAAAACAATAATAATGGTTAATAATAAAAAATTATCTTAGGTTTACAAAACCAATATTTTAACTTAAACTAAGTAACCAAAACTTATTTAACCTAATAGGTACATATTTTACATTCATCACATAACTAAAAAATCTATTATGTCTTGCAACAGGACTAGTGACAATATTAGTCACACAAGAAGGCCCACCATAGATACCTATAACAACGTTACGTCTAACAATAGACTCTCATAATATAAACATAAAAAAACATGCACTAAAAGCAGTTATAAATGAACCTACAGTACAAATTAAATTAATTCAATTATACCCAACTTCGTATACACAAACACGACGTGGAAGTCCACATAGACCAAAGTAGTGCATAGGGAAAAAGCACAAATTAAACCCCACTTTAGATATTATACATTGACATTGCAACAAACACTTTTTCAGCCTCAAGCCAGTAATTAACGGTCATCATCAAATAAACATAATAATAATCCTAATATATGACCCTAAAGACATAACATAATGAAAATGAGCAACAACAAACCATGTATCATGTAAAATTTTATCTAAGACACACGCAGATAATATAATACCAGTCACACCACCAAAGGTGAAAAGTATAATAAAAGATACTATCCACCATAAAACCGGATCTCTCTTACTAACACCAGAATGAATAAGCATATACAATCACGTAAAAACCTTTATCCCTGTAGGAACACCTATAATCATAGTAACAGAACTAAAAAAAACAGCGGTCTTAACATCTAAACCAACCGTAAACATATGATGCCCTCAAACTCTCCTCCCCAAACAAACTATTGAGAACATAGCAAACAACAAACCATAATACCCAAAAGCATCACCTAACATACTTAATTTTAAGCATATATGCCTAATTATACCAAACCCGGGTAAAATTAAAACATACACTTCAGGGTGGCCAAAGAATCAAAACATATGTTGAAATAAAACTGGGTCACCCCCACCTAAAGGATCAAAAAAAGCAGAACTAAATTTACGATCAAATAATAACATAGTTATAGCTGCAGCCAAAACAGGCAACGTTAATAATAATAAAGTAGAAGTAAATAAATAAGATCATAAAATTATAGAACCACGCGAAGCAATATTCTCAGCAAAAACAGTGTATAATGTACAAATAAAATTTATAGAGCTAAATATACTAGACACACCTGCTAAATGTAAAGAAAACATTAAAAAATCAACTCCTCTACCACCTGAAAATAAAGAAGAAGATAAGGGAGGATAAAATGTTCATCCGACACCAGCGCCTAAGCACATCCTAATAACTAAAAAGGCAACAGACGGTATTAAAAGCCATGCTCTTAACGCATTCAAGCGTGGTAAATTAAGATCAGATAAACCGCCTAACAACGGTAATAAATATTTACCAAAACCACCTATTAGGATTGGCATCAAAAAAAAGAAAATCATAATTATACCATGTTTTGTGACTAAAAATTTATAACAATCTAAAGGAATAACATTATAATATGGCTCCAAAAATTTTATACGAATCATTAGCCTAAATCTTAGTCCCACAAATCCAGCTCAAATACCAACCAATGTATAAATCATTCCTACTCGCTTATGGTCTAAAGTGCAGACCCAACTAAAAACATTTAATAATTTCAT